CTCTTATTCAAATCATTCAAAAAAGCGTTCTTGACATAGAAATATAAAAGATATATGGAAATAAATTGCGTCCAATAGGATTTGAACCTATACCAAAGGTTTAGAAGACCTCTGTCCTATCCATTAGACAATGGACGCTTTTCATTTCCATATTTTTTTTTTCCCTTTCTTTTTCGGAAAAAAGAAATATGTGAAAAACTTATGTGAATTGTGTATTCACTTCAATATTGCATTGCATTACTTATATTGTTTTATAATTTTTTATAATTTTTGAAATTTGATTCATATTTCTTTTTTTTTTTTTAATAATATTTTATTTAAAATATATTTTTTAAAATAGCGAGATTACTAGAAATATTGACTAGAGTTAAGAGATAAAGTAAGTACAAGCGGGTAGCGGGAATCGAACCCGCATCGTTAGCTTGGAAGGCTAGGGGTTATAGTCGACGTTGATTCATCATTCTTAACGTCTCTAATTCAAAACCGAACATGAAACTTTGGTTGCATTCGGCTCCTTTATGGAAGATGAATCCATTTCGAAATGTAAGATTAAGATATGAACGACATTAAAAAAATTCTACCCATAACATCTATGTCAGCTTTTCTGTCTGAATGTATTCAAAATAACAGAATAACAGACCCGCTTTCTAGACGATCCTTATAGAAAAGGAGTGGTTTATAAGACTCTTTCTAATTACTTCGTTCTCTATTTCTATTTAATAGAATCCTTAGGCAAAGCTTTTTGTTTCCATCGAGCTAAAAGATTTGTCGATGTCTTTAGTAAACCAAAGACATTGTTTAATAGCTATTTTGCTTCACTTTTCCCTATATAATACAAAAAAAATTGAAGATTTAGTTACGATTATAAAGCTATTTTCTATTTTTATCCATGGATTCCTTTCTCATATTCATTCAATTGGACGTATGGATCCACTAAAAAACATTATGTTTCGTAATTTCATAATCTAATTTTTCAATTTCTAATTGACTCTTGGATACAAATCACGAGAATATATATTCTTCCTCGATTTTTTCATTCAGAGGTAAAGGAGTAAATCCTTTTTACGAGATAAAGTTTTTGATGGGGAATGGGATATTAATCACCCCAGGAGACCCCTTAACCATTGAGGGATTAATAGAACGAATCACACTTTTACCACTAAACTATACCCGCTACAATACGATTATTGTGTATAAATAGAATTTTTGTCGAACAAGAAATTTATTCGTAAGCACAAGATAGGATCAAAAAAGAATCATGAAAATTAGAGCATAAACGAGAGAACGTAATGAGATTAGGATCCATTTAAATACTAAGTCTTTTGCTGAGAGGTTTTTGTCGGATATGGCTTGACAAAACTATTTAAGTCGTAACATAAAAATGCAGTTAACAAGAATTCACCGTTTCCCTGTTATTGAGATTTTTTTTAATTAATAAAGTACTATAAATAAAAAAAAAAGCCAAGAAATTAAGATAGCAAATGACATTTGGGTTATATATCAAAGGAATCGAAATAGCTCCTCTTATCATTGTTTCAATATCAAAAATAAGTTTTTCTCTTTGCAAATTAACGAAATTTTTGTAATTTGATTCATTGGAATAAAAGAGGCCAGGCCCAGCTAGGTACTGGCCCGGCCAAGTCGGGGAAAGAAAAGGTTTCTTTGGCCAAAATAAAAAGTACTTTTTTATTTATTTATTATTATTTATTTTAATATAGATAAGATAAACTAAAGAAAAGTATTTTTTCACGACCTATTTTGACTTATGTAATATAGGCATTGCCCTTTTCTTTGTCAGTTGGGGAGAGATGGCTGAGTGGACTAAAGCGTCGGATTGCTAATCCGTTGTACGAGTTTTTCGTACCGAGGGTTCGAATCCCTCTCTTTCCGTTTTGATTGATAACTTTGTATTTCCTTTTTTTTAAGTTATTTTAATAGTTAAAAATGTGAAAGAGCTAAAATCCTACTAAAGAAGATTTAAAAATCGAGCAAGAAAAACAAAAAAAATCTTATTTATTTTTTATTCTTCACGGCCAGGATTACGTCCCGTATCATTAGATAGGAATCCGAAGATGAATAAAGAGACAAAGAATATCACTACCGTGTAAACAAATAGTTTTAGAGTAAGCATTACATAATCTCCAAAATTATTTTTTAGGAAAAAAGAGAGTAGATCCTCTATGGGTATATTTCTATTTTATACTGCGTACCCTACTATATTAATATATTAAATAATATATATATAATAGGGTATTTTAGTATCGTTTATATATTTCTTTTTTTAAATAGCCACCAAATAAACTAAAGTTTTTTTTGAGACTATAAAAAGAAAATAATAAAAAAAAACATTTTTAATAACAAGGGGATTTTCAAATTACGAAAAATTTTATTTTATATCCATAATTAGACACTTTGGAATACCTCTTAGAGTCTTCCAATGAAAAAAGGTCAGAATAATGAAGTCAAATGTGGTGTTCCGAACTTATCACAGCTACACCAGAATTTCGCTATTTGAATCGAGGGTTTATACTGTAAGATTTATCTGATCTTATCGATTGTTAGACTTTTTTTCCAATAAAGCAGAAATTTGTCTAGGGCAGTATTAAATACTATTGAATTAAAAAAAATTAATTCAAAAATAGTATTTAATTCAAAATATCACCGAAAACTTACAGCAGCTTGCCAAACAAAAGCTAAGAGAAAAAAAAGAAGAGGTATTACTGGCATAATATCTACGACTGGATTTAAAAAAGCGTAGGCTTCGGGCAATTTGGCGGCGAAAAAACTACTTGAATAAAGGGTAGAATTAAGACAGATACAGATTAAACTTAATATATTAAGCATAACAAACATTTTGTTCTTCAGGGTAATTATATTTATTTTGATTGAGTTATTCAGAAGTTGCATTATTTATACCAGGGTAAAGGAATAAAAATCAAATAGATAGACCCAAAAACCTTCTTCAATTCTAAAATAAAAAATGAATCGAATAAATCATACTTACATATAATATCTTAATTGAATTAGATATAATTATCAATAAATTCATTTGTTTAATTCTATATTTACCCATAGAAAAATTCTCTCAATAATCTAATTTATTAGAGATTTTTTTGATAGATGATATTTCCACTCAAGTTGACGAACAACCAATACCAATCTTAGTGTTTATTAGTGTCAAATAGAAATTCTAAATGGGGCGTGGCCAAGCGGTAAGGCAACGGGTTTTGGTCCCGGTATTCGGAGGTTCGAATCCTTCCGTCCCAGAGCATATCTGTATACACACCCACCATAGTCTAATATTATTAGAGACTTACACCATCATAATTAATTAATATATATGGCATATAATTAATTATTTATATATAATTATTATAGTATATAGTATATATAATTATTATAGGGGAAAAATAAATATGATGCATTTCAATTTCGTAAACGATCTTCTCTTGATGCTTAAGAATCTTCCGTTGATCTTTAACAGTCTAAGATTTGTTTTCTTTAACAGTATAAGATTTACAAAAACTACAATTCTAATTTGAGTAGTGTTATTAATAATAGTGTTATTATTAATTAATAAATATATAATTCATTTTATTAATATAAATATATTATTTATATATATATATATATTTTTTTTTTAATAAATATTTTATATATTTTATAACAGTTTCTTTAGTTTATTTTCACTTTTAAATATAGAGGATTCTATTAGAATATATATAAATATAGCTATCTGGGGTTAAATTTTATTTTTTCTGCCACTTCTTCATAAACTATATTTAATATATAAGGAAACGTAAAATATGGATTACTGGGTACCGACCAAACCAATGACTATTCATTGATTCCATAATGGAATTAATTGCATACTGGTTCCAAATTAAAGGAATGTTATGGTAAAACTTCGTTTAAAACGATGTGGTAGAAAGCAACGTGCGACTTGAAGGACACGATCCACTGTGGATTCTTACACCCACCATTTTTTTATTATATAGCACTGAAAATGCTTTTGGCTCGACATCATTTGTTCTGTTCCACTAGAATTCTTATTTTTTTTTTTGTGGGGGGGGTTGGTGTAAACTGTATCGTACAAGATGGAGTTCGAGCAGAACGTATTGATTCGTTTATTGGAGGCAAGAATCTAGGGTTAATATCAATTAATAAATTGGGACAACTTTGTTAAGTATATTTTCAATATGGAAATCGAAAGGATCCAATTTAAGCAAGTCTTAAATTAAAATTTGTTGGAATTTGTAAAAACTTTTCGATCAAATCAAACGTGTATTACACAGGAATCCACCATTAATATGGTTCGGTGATACGGGGAAATTACAAAAAAAAAGGTATGTTGCTGCCATTTTGATTGAAACGATTAAAGATCACTGAAGTAATGTCTAAACCCAATGATTCAAGGCAAAGAAAGATAAAGGATCTTAGAACAAGGAAATACCGTTTTCAATTGTCTCAACAATAAGAACTAGATTAAAATGAAGAATAAAAATGGATTCGAAAGGCAACAGGCAAAAAGAAAGGGGATTAGAGACCACTCAATAAAGGAAATTGTTTCCTTGGGGAGTTATCCAACTTGAGTTATGAGAGCAAATACGAATAATTTTGTGGGTAGGGAAAGAATAATAAACAACAAGTAGTTAAATCATATGATAAAGAAAGAGAATTCTTGGTCTAATTACTTTGAAGATATATTTAACATTAGAATTCTATACATAAATAGAACTTGCATTTTCTTGAGCCGTACGAGGTGAAAATTTCTTATACGTTTCTCGGGGGGGCTTATCTAAATCTATCCCAATGAGCCATTTATCAAATCGTTGCAATTGATGTTCGCTCCCGAAGAGAAGGAAGAGCTCTTTGTAAAGTGGGTTTTTATGATCCGATAAAGAATCAAACCGATTTAAATGTTCCTGTTATTCTATATTTCCTTGAAAAAGGCGCTCAGCCTACAGGAACTGTTCATGATATTTCAAAGAAGGCAGGTGTTTTTATGAACCTTCGCCCTAATCACCAATCAAAAATAAATTAATGAAATATAGATATATAAATATATAAATTTGAAATATATAGAACTGAAAGAAGGTGTGGATAATTTTTATAGAGTTTTGTCTAATCTTTTCTTTGACATTTTGTCTCCAGGAGAGAGTTATATAATATTTAACTTATTATTGCTCTTCCATAATGTCATCTTTTATAACGATAAAAGTCTATTGTCATGTCAACTGGCGTTTTTCAGTAGAATTCTATTAACAAATAAGATAAAGGCTTAATCTTTTCTTTTTTACTTACATTGATTGATATTAATTGAATAAACCTGGAGGTTTTCTATTTCATTTTTTCAATTTATTTATTCGTCTACATCCTTTATGTCTCTATGTCGGTTCTATATGTAGTGCCAACCCAACACAAACCCTTAGTTTTTTTTTAATAAATTGACAAATTGAAATTCAATTTGTCAATTTATTTTTATTGTATTCTTTTCTCAACATTCCCGTTTCTATTGACAACAGTGTATCAAATAAATATAATTTCATAATATAGATAAAAGAATCCATTTATCTCTGCTCGTCGGTTCATCTTTATTATATTCAAAATATATTATATATTTTTATATTTTTTTTTTTGTTTTGCCTTTTTAAACTGTTTTGATTGCGCCGTACAATTTAATCTCTTTATTTATTGGGATTCCGATTGTATCTATACATTCGAATTTTTTGAGTTCGGGTTGCTAACTCAACGGTAGAGTACTCGGCTTTTAAGTGCGGCTAGCATCTTTTACACATTTGTATGAAGCAAGGGATTCGTCTATATCATCGGTAGAGTTTGTAAGACCGCGACTGATCCTGAAAGGAATGACTGGAAAAAGCAGCATGTCGTATTAATAGATAATTCTAAGAATATTTCATTCTTACTATTATGGGCTGTTATGGGAATCGGGCCAAACCTTGTTTAAATTGTTTGAATTTTTTATTTGGAAGAAAAGAAATTTAACAAGAAAAGAAATAAAAACTCAATTGAAAGTTAGGTCGAAGAAATAAATGGATAGACCCTAACTATAGGTTCCAATTATAGGAAAAGAAAAAGTAACGAGCTCCTGTTCTTAATTTTTGAATGATTACCCGATCTAATTAGACGTTAAAACTATATTAGTGCTTGACGCGGGGAAAGGTTTTTACCATGAGCATATTATCGATTTGTTTTGAATCCTAACTATTTTCTATCTCCATTATAGAGTAGAAATAAATGTGTATGAAGTAGGCAGTATATTGATAAAGAGATTTTTTTTAATCAAAAGAGCGATTGGATTGCAAAAATAAAGGATTTCTAACCATCTTGTTAGCCGAGAATGAACATAAACCAATTGGTCAAAAAAAGAGAGAATAGAGGGTCCTTTTTAAGTCGTACCTTTTTCCGAGGTATCCTCCTTTTTATTTTTTTATTATTAATATAATAAATACCTTGTTGTAACTCTATCGTACTATGTATCATTTGATAACCCAATATATCCCATCCTATTTTCGGTTCAAATAGAATTTCAAATGGCGGAATCTCAAGGATGTTTAGAGCTAGATAGATCCGGGAAATATGAACTCCTATACCCCCTTATCTTTCGGGAGTATATGTATGCGTTTGTTCGTGATCATGGTTTAAATAGAGTGAATTTTTTAGAAAATGTGGTTAATGTGGTTTATGACAATCAATATAGTTTACTGATTGTAAAACGTTTAATTTTGCGAATGTATCAAAGGAATCATTTGATTATTTCCGATAATCATTCTAACCAAAATAAAGTTTTTGGGTTCAATGAAAATTTGTATTCTCAAATGATATCAGAGGGATTTGCAGTCGTTGTGGAAATACCCTTTGCCCTACGATTAGTATCTTCCTTAACGGGCAGAGCACTTGTAAAGTATTATAATTTAGTATCAATTCATTCAATATTTCCTTTTTTAGAGGACAAATTAACACATTTAAATTATGTATCAGATGTACTAATACCCTTTCCGATTCATCTGGAAACCTTAGTTCAAGCCCTTCGCTGTTGGGTAAAAGATGCTTCTTCTTTGCATTTATTAGGGGTTTTTCTTCACGACTATTATAATCGTAATAGTTTTATTAGTACAAAAGACTTTCCAAATAAATCGATTACTCTTTTTTCAAAAAGTAATCCAAGATTTTTCTTGTTCCTGTATAATTCTCATGTTTGTGAATACGAATCTGTCTTACTTTTTCTCCGCAATAAATCTTCTCATTTACGATTAACATCTTTTGGTGTCTTTTTTGAACGAATATTTTTCTATGAAAAAATAAAGCATCATGTAAAAGAAGTCTTTGCTAATGATTTTCCGACCGGCTTATGGCTCCGTCAGGATCTTTTCATGCATTATGTTAGACATCAAGGAAAATCAATTCTGGCTTTAACGGATACACCTCTTTTGATGAATAAATGGAAATATTACTTTGTACATTTATGGCAATGGCATT